TGAACAACTAGAATATAGATAAAAGGAAAAGATAAAAGGAAAAAGCAGCTGAGGAATATTTAAAGAAAGAATATTCCATATTAGAAAAACTACAAATACGCTATATTATGTTATGCTTAAAAAAATCCGAACGAATAAAAAAAAAAAAAAAACACACCGATATGATGTTTCACGATATATATAGTAGTGGGGGACTATGGGACAAAAAATAAATCCACTTGGTTTCAGATTGGGCGCAACCCAAGGGCATCATTCTCTTTGGTTTGCACAACCCAAAAATTATTCCGAAGATCTACAAGAAGATCAAAAAATACGAGATTGTATCAAAAATTATGTACAAAAAAATCTGAAAATATCCTCTAATGTCGAGGGAATTGCACGTATAGAGATTCAAAAAAGAATCGATTTGATTCAAGTGATAATCTATATGGGATTCCCCAAGTTATTAATAGAAGAAAGGACTCGAAAAATCGAAGAATTACAATTCAATGTACAAAAAGAACTCAATTGTGTAAACCGAAAACTCAACATTGCTATTACAAGAATTGTAAACCCTTATGGGCACCCCAATATTCTTGCGGAATTTATAGCCGGGCAATTAAAAAATAGAGTTTCATTTCGCAAAGCAATGAAAAAAGCTATTGAATTAACTGAGCAAGCAGGTACAAAAGGAATTCAAGTACAAATTGCAGGTCGTATCGACGGAAAAGAAATTGCACGTGTCGAATGGATCAGAGAAGGTAGGGTTCCTCTACAAACCATTCGAGCCAAAATAGACTATTGCTCCTACGCAGTTCGAACTATCTATGGGGTATTAGGTATCAAAATTTGGATATTTGTAAACGAAGAATAATAAACATTTACTTAACTTGTATTTAGTTCTATTTCTATTTAATGATAAAAAAATGAACAATTCTATAAGGTTGAATAAAAATTCAATTAATCATTTGATATAATTGCTATGCTTAGTGTGTGACTCGTTGGTTTTTCTATTAGGATTAGGTTTCAAAAAAATGGAATAACTCGTAGTACGAACTAATAACTATAGAACTAATAACCAACTCATTGCTTCGCATTATCTGGATATAAAGAAAGAGCCAGTCAAAATATGATATAGATATATAGGATATATATATAAGTCATATCATTGTAGCAACTGAAATCTTTTTTGCAAAAAAAAAATATAAACCAATCTGATTATTGGTTGTAAAGCAAGAAAAGGATACAGATAAATGGAAAGGTGAGAGAAAGATAGAAAAAGAATACCAACGATATACGATTCCAATATGTACGGTCTATGAGTCATCTCATAAAAAAGAATGTAATAAAGCATCAATACTGATTGATCCCTAATTAGACAAATACGTGGATAGAACCACAAATAAAGAGCCCCGAGCCAATAAAGACTGAGAAGGTTGACTCAAAAATTTCATTAGGAGCTCCGTTGTAGAATTCAGACCTAATCATTACTCAAGAGGTGGTGGGGACGATAGAACCTGTGAATGCATAAGATTCTATTGAAAAGGAATCCTAATGATTCAGTAGGTAGGATGGCGGAACGAACCAAATTTTTTTTTTGAAAGATTGTGTTGTCATAGACTAATCTTACAACTGAATGTTGAAAGAGTAAATATTCGCCCGCGAATTTTTTTTTATGAAGGTTGAATAAATTCGATATGATAAGAAAAAGCAAAATCAAATAAAGATTCATTATAAGATTAAATAGAATACGTGGTTAATTATATATATATATAAAATCAAAAGAAAAAAAAAATTATATTATTCTATTAAATAAATGGAATTTTAAAGAATACCCCGATTCAGTATATTATTCACCATGTATTTGATTTTTAATCGTTTAATTCGCGAGGAGCTGGATGAGAAGAAATTCTCATGTCCAGTTCTGTAATAGAGATGGATGGAATTGATAAACAACCATCAACTATAACCCCAAAAGAACCAGATTCCGTAAACAACATAGAGGAAGAATGAAAGGAATATCTTATCGAGGTAATCGTATTTGCTTTGGTAGATATGCTCTTCAAGCACTTGAACCCGCTTGGATCACGTCTAGACAAATAGAAGCGGGGCGTCGCGCAATGACACGAAACGCACGCCGCGGTGGAAAAATATGGGTACGTATATTTCCAGACAAACCAGTTACAGTAAGACCAACCGAAACGCGTATGGGTTCGGGGAAAGGATCTCCCGAATATTGGGTAGCTGTTGTTAAACCCGGCAGAATACTTTATGAAATGAGCGGAGTGGCAGAAAATATAGCCAGAAGGGCTATTTCAATAGCGGCATCAAAAATGCCTATACGAACTCAATTCATTCTTTCGGTATAGGATAGAAATGTAGAACAAAAGGAAATAATTTTTTTGATAAAAAAAAACAATTGTAGGTTTCTTGTTTTGAACAAACAATATTTCTTTTTTTTTCACCCTTTACATTGAAAAGACAAAATCAATAAAATCAATAAAAAAAGATATGATTCAACCTCAAACCTATTTGAATGTAGCCGATAACAGCGGGGCTCGAGAATTGATGTGTATTCGAATCATAGGAGCTAGTAATCGACGATATGCTCATATTGGTGACGTTATTGTTGCTGTAATCAAAGAAGCAGTGCCAAATACACCTCTAGAAAGATCAGAAGTGATCCGAGCTGTAATTGTACGTACTTGTAAAGAACTCAAACGCGACAACGGTATGATAATACGATATGATGACAACGCTGCAGTTGTTATTGATCAAGAAGGAAATCCAAAGGGAACCCGAATTTTTGGCGCGATCCCCCGAGAATTAAGACAGTTAAATTTTACTAAAATAGTTTCATTAGCACCCGAAGTATTATAAGGGAATACCATGATATAGTTTATAATATTTGAATGAAATGGATTACTTTAATTAGTAGATTGTTTGTATATCACGTATATACCTTTTAAAATTCATAAATATTTATGAATTTAGAAAAAAAAGAAATAGAGCATGTTGATTATATCAAAATTCGGGGGCAACAATAATCTTAGTTTATCATGAGTAAAGACACTATTGCTGACATAATAACCTCTATACGCAATGCTGACATGAATGAAAAAAGAACAGTTCGAATACCATCTACTAATATCACTGAAAATATTGTTAAAATCCTTTTACGAGAAGGTTTTATTGAAAACGTGAGAAAACATCAGGAAAGCAATAATTTTTTTTTGGTTTTAACCCTACGACATAGAAGAAATAGGAAAGGACCATATAGAACTGTTTTAAATTTAAAACGGATCAGTCGGCCCGGCCTACGAATCTATTCTAACTATCAACGAATTCCGAGAATTTTAGGCGGAATGGGGATTGTAATTCTTTCTACTTCTCGAGGGATAATGACAGACCGAGAGGCTCGAATAGAAGGAATCGGCGGGGAAATTTTGTGTTATATATGGTAATCTTTCTGATAGCCAAATCATATGCGAAATTTTCATATTTGTGAAAAAAAAGAGTAAAAGGTAGGTTTATAATATTATGCCTCTTTAATTAGTTGATGTTTCAAAGCCGTTTTACCTGGAATGCAAGAGAAAGAACAAAAACAGATTTGCGAAGGTTTAATTACTGAGCTACGTCCCAATGGTATGTATGTTTCGAGTTCGTTTAGATAACAAAAATCAATCCGATTCTAGGTTTTGCTTCGGGAAAGGTTCAACGTAATTTTATACATATACTCCCTATAAATTAACAAAATTATGTTAAGTTCTTATGATTCAACTAAAGGGAATATAATTTGAATATTATATTCAGTATATTCAAAAGTAAAGACTCAAATAATTGGGTGATTTTTTGATTTCAACATTCTTTCGTAGGGATACAATTCGAAGTTAAAAATTTTAAGAAATTTATTTTCTTCCAATTAAATTAAGTAGATTCAGAATTAAGAAAAGGAGTGACAAATATGAAAATAAGGGCCTCCGTTCGTAAAATTTGTGAAAAATGTCGATTGATCCGTAGGCGGGGACGAATTATAGTAATTTGTTCCAACCCGAGACATAAACAAAGACAAGGATAATTTTTTTAAATCAAAAAGGACTCCCGAAATCTAAAGGACCTGATATACAGATGTACAAAAAAATCAGTAAAAAAACCAGGATCCGTTTTGACATGAAATGGATATATCCATATATCTCTGACTTATATTTATGAGATGATAAAATATGGCAAAACCTATACCAAAAATTGGTTCACGTAGAAATAGACGTATTGGTTCACGTAAGAATGCGCGTAGAATCCCAAAGGGAGTTATTCATGTTCAAGCAAGTTTCAACAATACCATTGTGACTGTTACAGATGTACGAGGGCGAGTAATTTCTTGGTCCTCCGCCGGTAGTTGTGGATTCAAGGGTACAAGAAGAGGAACACCATTTGCCGCTCAAACCGCAGCGGGAAATGCTATTCGGACAGTGGTGGATCAAGGTATGCAACGAGCAGAAGTCATGATAAAGGGCCCCGGTCTCGGGAGAGATGCGGCATTAAGAGCTATTCGTAGAAGTGGTATACTATTAAGTTTCATACGGGATGTAACCCCTATGCCACATAATGGCTGTAGGCCCCCCAAAAAAAGACGTGTGTAACCATTGAAGAGATTTCAAGAGAAATAAATAATTCAATGATTTGATCAAATAATATTACTATGGTTCGAGAGAAAGTAACAGTATCTACTCGGACACTGCAGTGGAAGTGTGTTGAATCAAGAGCAGACAGTAAGCGTCTTTATTATGGACGCTTTATTCTGGCCCCACTTATGAAAGGCCAAGCCGATACAATAGGCATCGCGATGCGAAGAGCTTTACTAGGAGAAATAGAAGGAACATGTATTACACGTGCAAAATTTGAGAAACTACCACACGAATATTCTACTTTTGTAGGTATTCAAGAATCCGTACATGAAATTTTAATGAATTTGAAAGAAATTGTATTGAGAAGTAATCTGTATGGAACTTGTAACGCGTCTA